ATTTTTATGTTTTTTAAAATACGGAACCATATGAATAACGGAGAAACTCCATGAAAGAAAAATTAATGATTCATATAAATCACTTAACGGGAAATGTCCCGAATAAATCCAACGAGTGACTAATAAGCCTGTTATACATAAAAAAGTAGCTATCATGCCTTTTTCTGACGAATCATATAGTCCTACGATTTCATCGACCGATAAGCTTATCAAAAAAATAGTAATTACTATTGAAATGATCGAAAAGGATATATGAGTTAATATATGTTCTAAGGTGGAAAATATCATAAATTTATTTTTATTAAAATGAAAAAGCGGGGTAAACCAATTCTACGGAATTGAAATCAGGAATTGAATTTATTATAGGACTTATTCCATTTGTTTTAGAAGATGCCATGCCGCCACTCGGACTCGAACCGAGATGCTCTAGCACTGCTTCCTAAGAGCAGCGTGTCTACCGATTTCACCATAGCGGCGTACTCGAAATAATAATAATCTATTATTATTTAATCGTCGAGATTGAAGGAGTCAATTCAATATTTTTTTTTCATTTTCATTCAAAGTGATGAGAAAAAACTCGTTTCGTTTCAATATGGATTGAAGCGTTCCCCATAAAAATCTTTATTATCATTTCATTTTTTAATTTTAAAATTCATTTCTCATTTATCTGATTTTATAAATCGAAGATGCACTTTTTTTATCAATGAACAAAAAAAGTCTTTTTATGGATCACAGTACAGTGTGACATTCAAAATTTTTTTATTTAACTATTTGTAGAGCTTTATATTAACCCTTAGGCCTTAGGTTGGTTTTTCGTCATGTAAAGAATTTTATTTAGGATTTCGAAAACTAATTCGATATTGGACTGAACTGAACATTTTGTCTAAGAAAAAACTTTTTTTGTAATTTTATTATTTATTATGATGATATGACAGATAATTGTACCGATGAGGAAAATAAGAATCCCCACCGGATAAAACATATTCAAAAAAAAGTGAAACCTTGTATCTTTTTTTTTTTTTTTTTAAAAAAAAAAAGTACCATTTTCAGATTAAGATTAGTTAATCTAGTGTTTGACTATTTAATTGTCGTACAAAAAAACTTTTTGAATTCCCGGTAGAAAGAGACTTCGCTAAGGAAAAAGCTTTCAACGCTGCCCGATATACCTTCTTTTTCCAAATGTTTTTACGAATACGTTTTTTTGATATAGAAGTACTTTTTTTTGGAACTGCCATTAAAAATTTGAAAAAAAGTTATTCATTTCTCTAGTTGAATGTGAAAGACATCTATTGGTCAAACAATTCCATTTTTTCTTTTTTTTATATCTCTGTCTATTTTCGTCGTGCTATATTTATACATGTAACAAAATACACCGAAAAGTTCAAAAAAAACCAATCCTTACCTAACAAATTCCAAATTACTGAAATTACTTTAGTTTTTTATTAGTTGGTCAAACTCAAAAGAAAAGAACGAGTACACATTTTTTGGATTTAAAAATTTGAATTAAACTAGTAGTTAATCAAAGAATACATGATTTTCTAAAAGTTGTCTTAGTAATTTCGTCTTTTCTTTTAATTCTATTTCTTCTCCCTGGTATTGAAAGAAAAGTGTGGGATATTCTAGCGTTTTCTACAAAGAAAAAAAATATCTTTTATTCGAATGGAGTATAATCAGTTCTATCATGAATTAGTTAATGATTATGAATAAACGAACTAATAAAAAAAACGAGTTCTTTTTTTTATTGCGCCCGTTTTGGTATGGACCATCCTATTATTTCTATCAAAATAAAGTAATGTATTAACTACTCGATTTTGGTGTAATTATTTGCTCTATGCATATAAATTATCCTAATACGTAATACGTAATAATAATTGAATTTTTTTCTTCATTTTCATAAAAATTTTACTTAATATTCAATATTAATAAAATGAATTATTGTCTTATTTCATTTTAAATATAAATAGTAACTTGATCATATTCATATCATTTGACCAATTCTAACTTCTTGATTTGAATATTTGAAATATTGGTTAAAGAAGAAAGATTCAGAATAATTAGGAATAGAAAATTCTATTTAAGTATTCCATATCTTGATTTTTTATTGAACCTATAAAAAGATATAAGAGCCGGTGAATTATAAAGAATTAATTAAAAATAAAAAGGTTTTTTTATGGAATATACATATCAATATTCATGGATTATCCCCTTCATTCCACTTCCAGTTCCTATGTTAATAGGAGTGGGACTTCTACTTTTTCCAACGGCAACAAAAAATCTTCGCCGTATGTGGGCTTTTCCTAGTATTTTCTTGTTAAGTATAGTTATGATACTTTCGGTCTATCTATCTATTCAGCAAATAAATAGAAGTTTTATCTATCAATATGTATGGTCTTGGACCATTAATAATGATTTTTCTTTAGAGTTCGGTCACTTAATAGATCCACTTACTTCTATTATGTTAATATTAATTACTACTGTTGGAATTTTGGTTCTTTTTTATAGTGACAATTATATGTCTCATGATCAAGGATATTTGAGATTTTTTGCTTATATGAGTTTTTTCAATACTTCCATGTTGGGATTAGTTACTAGTTCGAATTTGATACAAATTTATATTTTTTGGGAATTAGTTGGAATGTGTTCTTACCTATTAATAGGTTTTTGGTTCACACGACCTAGTGCGGCGACTGCTTGTCAAAAAGCGTTTGTAACGAATCGTGTAGGCGATTTTGGTTTATTATTAGGAATTTTAGGTCTTTATTGGATAACCGGTAGTTTTGAATTTCGGGATTTGTTCCAAATATTGAATAACTTGATTTATAATAATGAGGTTCCTTTTTTATTTCTTACTTTGTGTGCCTTTCTTTTATTTGCAGGTGCAGTTGCGAAATCGGCACAATTTCCCCTTCATGTATGGTTACCTGATGCCATGGAAGGCCCTACTCCCATTTCGGCTCTTATACATGCCGCTACTATGGTAGCAGCGGGCATTTTTCTTGTAGCTCGACTTCTTCCTCTTTTTATAATCATACCTTACATAATGAATTTAATATCTTTAATAGGTATAATAACAGTATTATTAGGAGCTACTTTAGCTCTTGCTCAAAAAGATATTAAAAGAGGTTTAGCTTATTCTACAATGTCTCAATTGGGTTATATGATGTTGGCTCTAGGTATGGGGTCTTATCGAGCCGCTTTATTTCATTTGATTACTCATGCTTATTCAAAAGCATTGTTGTTTTTAGGATCCGGATCAATTATTCATTCAATGGAAGCTATTGTTGGATATTCTCCAGATAAAAGTCAGAATATGGTTCTTATGGGAGGTTTAAAAAAGCATGTACCAATTACAAAAACTGCTTTTTTAGTAGGTACACTTTCTCTTTGTGGTATTCCCCCCCTTGCTTGTTTTTGGTCCAAAGATGAAATTCTTAATGATAGTTGGTTGTATTCACCTATTTTCGCAATAATAGCTTGTTCCACAGCAGGATTAACCGCATTTTATATGTTTCGAATCTATTTACTTACTTTTGAGGGACATTTCAATGTTCATTTTCAAAATTACAATGGTCAAAAAAGTAGTTCCTGCTATTCAATATCTCTATGGGGAAAAGAAGTGCCAAAAACGATTAAAAATCATTTTTGTTTATTAAGTTTATTAACAATGAATAATAATGAAAGGGCTTCTTTTTTTTCGAATAAGACATATCAAATTGATGGTAATGGAAAAAACAGGATACACCCTTTTATTACTATTACTAATTTTGTCACTAAAAATACTTTCTCTTATCCTCATGAATCGGACAATACCATGTTATTTTCTATGGTTATATTAGTGATATTTACTTTGTTTGTTGGGGTCGTAGGAATTCCCTTTGCTTTTAATCAAGAAGAAATTCATTTGGATATATTATCTAAATTGTTAAATCCGTCTATAAACCTTTTACATCCGAATTCAAATAATTCGGTGGATTGGTATGAATTTGTGACAAATGCAAGTTTTTCTGTCAGTATAGCTTTTTTCGGAATATTTATAGCGTCTTTTTTATATAAGCCTATTTATTCATCTTTACAAAATTTGAACTTACTAAATTCGTTTTCTAAAAGAGGTCCTAATAGAATTTTAGGGGACAGAATAAGAAATAGGATATATGATTGGTCATATAATCGTGGTTACATAGATGCTTTTTATACAATATCCTTAACTCAGGGTATAAAAGGACTAGCTGAACTAATTCATTTTTTGGATAGACGAGTAATTGATGGAATTACGAATGGTTTCGGTCTTACAAGTTTCTTTTTCGGAGAAGGTATCAAATATGTAGGGGGCGGTCGCATCTCTTCTTATCTCTTATTGTATTTATTGTTTGTATTAATTTTTTTATTAATTTATTCCTTTTTGTTTTTTTTTTAATTTGAATTTTTTATAAGTTCTATTTTTTTTTTTCAACAAAAAAAAAAAATGAAATTCTTAATTCTATTTAATAGTCTTATTCTATTTAATAGTTGGAATAATTAATTTATTATTTAATAATGAATTTCTTTTAATTTAAGAATGAATTTCGTTTAATTTCTTATTTTCTTATTTAATTTATTTTTGTTTTTCAAACCATAAAAAAAATGGATCTTTTTTCAATTTAAATATTTCTAACTTCGAATTCTCTTTATTTTTATTCCTATCCATATAAGAAGTTTTATAAACTTGGCTATCTTTATAGAATGTCTCTTGAAAGTTGAATTCATCCCTTGTTTTTTCCTTTTCATTCACTCGGATCTCTTCCCTTTCATCGATTTTGTCCGGATCCTCCTTTTCTTCCGAAAAAAGAGAAGGATCTTCTTCGGTGGATCCCTCTTGTTCCTGTTTAGTCCCCTTCGTTTCGAAAGTTGTTTCTATTTCTACATCTGTTTCTTCCTCGCCTTCCCCCCTTTCTTCCGTTTCTGAGGTTTCTTTGAATTTTTTAGTAACAATGGGTGACGGTATTCTGCCTAAATAGTAAACA